GTCACAATTGTATTGTTGAAACTTGCTTGAACATGAATAACGCCCTTTGGTATTCTACGCGTACTTTTACGTGAGCTAATACGTCCATTTCTACGTGAACCGATTCTTGGTATGGGTTTTGCCATATTTTATCATCTCAAAAATCTAAGTCAGAGATATATGGATATATCCATTTCATGTCAAAACGGATCCTTTATTTATTTTGATGTGTATATCGTGGGTGGCCTGTAGGGGTCCTTTTTTTATAAAGATTATCCTTGTCTTTGTTTATGTCTCGGATTGGAACAAATTACCATAATTCGTCTCCGCCTACGGATCAGTCGACATTTTTCACAAATTTTCCGAATGGAGGCTCTTATTTTCATATTTGTCATTCCTTGATCTACTTATTGGATTGGAAGAAAATGAGTTTCTTGAAATTTGCTATTTCGAATTGTATCCCTACAAAAAAATAATATTGCAAGTGAAAAGACTACTTCACCTAATCATTCGAATCTTTGTTTCGTAGTCTCTAAATTAGACGCCCTCTGGTTCTGGTTGAATCGTAACAACTTACTGCAATTTTTACTCTATATGACCTAGTATACGTAGAAAACTATGTCGAATCTTTCCTGAAACGTAACCTAGAATTGGAGCCTCATTATCTAAAATCTAAACAAACTCCCAACATACCATTGGGAAGTGATTCAGTAATTAAACCTTCCTAAATCCTTTTTTGTTCTTTCATTCCAGATGAAACCCCTTATCAAAGTATCAATTAATGAAGGAGGAGTGGTATTAGAAACCCACCTCTTCTCTTTTTTTTTTACAAATAGGGAAGTTCTGTGTATAATTCGAATATCATAAAGATTACCATATATAACACAAAATTTCTCCGCCGATTCCCTGTAGTCGAGCTTCTCGGTCTGTCATTATACCCCGAGAAGTAGAAAGAATTACAATGCCCATTCCGCCTAAAATTCTAGGAATTCGTTGATAGTTAGAATAGATTCGGAGACCAGGTCGACTGATCCGTTTTAAATTTAAAATCGTTTTATATGGTCCTTTCCTATTTCTTCTATGTCGTAGGGTTAAAACCCAAAAATCCTTGTTGCTTTCCCGATGTTTCCTTACGTTTTCAATAAAACCTTCTCGTAAAAGTATTTTCACAATGTTTTCGGTGATGTTAGTAGATGGTATTCGAACCATTCCTTTTCTATTCATGTCAGCATTGCGAATAGAGATTATTATGTTAGCAATAGTGTCCTTACCCATGATAAACAAAAATTATTGGTTACTTTAAATTTTGATCTAATCAACATGCTTTTTTTATTAAATAGTTATTAATTTTTAAAGGTATATACGTGATACACAATCTACTAATTAATTTCATTCAAATACTACAACTATCTCACGGTCTCATCTTATAATACTTCAGGTGCTAATGAAATTATTTTAGCGAAATTTAACTGTCTCAATTCTCGGGCAATCGCACCAAAAATTCTAGTTCCTTTTGGATTTCCTTCTTGATCAATAACAACCGCAGCATTGTCATCATATCGTATTATCATACCGTTTTCTCGTTTGAGTTCTTTACAAGTACGTACAATTACAGCTCTGATCACTTCTGATCTTTCTAGAGGTGTATTTGGGACGGCTTTCTTGATTACAGCAACAATAACGTCACCAATATGCGCATATCGTCGATTACTAGCCCCTATGATTCGAATACACATCAATTCTCGGGCTCCGCTGTTATCTGCTACATTCAAAAGGGTTTGAGGTTGAATCATATTATTTTTTAATCTTTTCTTTCAATGCAAAGGGCGAAGTAAAAAAAAAAGAAATATGGTTTGTCCAAAAAAAAGAAATCTGCAATTGCAATTGTTTTTTTTTTTTCATCTCAAACAAAGACCGCTTTCCTTTGATTCTACATTTTTATCCCGAAGTAATGAATTGGGTTCGTATAGGCATTTTGGACGCCGCTATTGAAATAGCTTTTCTGGCTATATTTTCGGCTACTCCACTCATTTCATAAAGTATTCTACCTGGTTTAACAACAGCTACCCAATATTCGGGGGATCCTTTCCCTGAACCCATACGTGTTTCTGTGGGTCTTAGTGTAACGGGTTTGTCTGGAAATATACGTACCCATATTTTTCCGCCGCGTCGTACATTTCGTGTCATTGCCCTTCGTCCCGCTTCGATTTGTCTAGATGTGATCCAAGCGGGTTCAAGTGCCTGAATAGCGTATCTACCGAAGCAAATACGATTGCCTCTATAAGACATTCCTTTCATTCTTCCTCTATGGTGTTTACGAAATCTGGTTCTTTTGGGGTTATAGTTGATGGTTATTTCTCAATTCCATCTCTACTACAGAACCGGACATGAGAGTTTCTTCTCATCCAGCTCCTCGCGAAACGATTCAAAAAAATATACATGGATTTACTAAATAATAGATTGAATCGTAGGATTCTTTGAGATTTCATTTAATCAATCTATTAGAAATTTGTATATCTTTTTTTGATAGAAAACTAAACTCTTTATAGATTCTAGAATAATAGAATAATTTTTTTTTATTATAGTTTTCTAAAAAATTAGAGATAATATAATCTCGTTTTGTTATTTTTTCTTTTATTATAAGGTTATAACAAATCTTTATTTTGTTTTGCCTTTTCTTTTTTTATCTATTATTATACGACTCAAATTTAGAAATCTAATAAAATGGAAACGTTCGCGGGCGAATATTTACTCTTTTTATATGTGTTTCAGTTCTCGGGTTAATTAGCCCATGAACCGACCTCTCATAATAAATGGATTGGTCTTGGGTTCCTTCCGCCATCCTACCCAATGAATTATTAGCATTCGTTTTCAATAGAATAGATAGTATGTATTCACGGGTTCCCTCGTTCCCATCGCCTCTCGATTAATGGTTAGGTCTTAATTCTACAATGGAGCCCTTAATAAAATTTGTTCTTGAGTCAATCTTCTCAGTCTTTATTGTCTCGGGGCTCTTGGCTTTTTTGTTCTATGAACAGATTCATCTAATTATGAATCCATCAGTCTTAATGCTTTATTACACTACTTTTTATGAGATGACCCATAGACCTTACATATTACATATTGGAATCATATATCATTCATATTATTTTTCTTTCTTTCACCCTTCCATTTATCCGCATACTTTTATTGCTTCACAACTCATAATCGGATTGTTTTTTTTTTTTTTTTTTTATGCAAAAAAAAAATTTCAGTTGCTACAATGATATGACCAATATAACATATCTTGCCTGGTTGGTTTTTAGATCCAGATAATGCGAAGCGATGAGTTGGTTATTAGTTTTCTAATTATTAGTTCAGATTATGTATGGGCTGATCCTTCTTTTTGGTTTTAATCCTAACCTTAAAAAAACCGACGAGTCGCACACTAAGCATAGCAATTATCTCAAATGATTAATTAAATTTTTATTTAACCTTATAGAATTGCTCATTTTTGATTTAAACGAAAAAGACTGATTTGTCATTTCTTGGTCTATCATTGAATAAAACGTAAACACAAGTTGAGTAAGGGCTTATTATTACTCGTCTACAAATATCCAAATTTTTATGCCTAATACCCCATAGATAGTTCGAACTGGATAGCAACAATAATAAATTTTAGCTCGAATAGTTTGGAGAGGAACCCTTCCTTCTCTGATCCATTCGACACGTGCAATTTCTTTTCCGTCTATACGTCCGGCAATTTGTACTTGAATTCCCTTTGTACCTGCCTGTTCAGTTAATTCAATAGCTTTTTTCATTGCTTTGCGAAATGAAACTCTATTCTTTAATTGTCCGGCTATAAATTCTGCGAGAATATTAGGGTGTCCATAAGGGTTTCCTATTCTTGTAATAGCAATGTTGAGTTTTCGGTTCACAGAATTTAATTCTTTTTCTACATTCATCTGTAATTCTTCGATTTTTCGAGACCCACCTTCTATTAATAACTTTGGGAATCCCATAAAGATTATCACTTGAATAAGATCAATTCTTTTTTGAATCTCGATACGTGCAATTCCCTCAACACCAGAGAATATTCTCATGTTTTTTTGTACATAATTCCGGATAGAATCTCGTATTTTTTGATCTTCTTGTAAACCTTCGGAATATTTTTTGGGGTGTGCAAACCAAATAGAATGATGCCCGTGGGTTGCACCAAGTCTAAAACCGAGTGGATTTATTTTTTGTCCCATAATCCCCCATTATTATACATGTTATAACACGTCATATCTGTGTACTTTTCTTTAGTTATCCATCCACCAGGTTTGTTTAAGTCTAATATGTTGTATTGGTATCTTTGAAACTCTTCTTGATTGAAAGATGTATTTTTCAATACAATAGTTATAGAACAAGTCGGTCGTTTTATGGGAAAACTTCGCCCTCGAGCTCGAGGTTTTAATTTTTTCACAGTAGTACTTTGGTTGACTTCCGCTTTACTAATCACTAAATTTCTTTTGTTGAAACCCATATTGTGACTAGCATTTGCTGCTGCCGAATAAACCAATTTTAAAATTGGATAACATGCTCGATAAGGCATGAGTTCGAGTATCATCATTGTTTCTTCGTAGGAACGTCCACGAATCTGATCAATTACTCTTCGGGCTTTGTGAGGCGACATACATATATGTTGACCTAAAGCGTATACTTCCGTATATCGATTCTTTTTTATCTTCTTTATCATAAGGTTTACCTCTTAGTAATGAACGATAGGTATCTATATTCACTTTTTTTTACTACTATTAAGTATTAACGACGAGATCTATTATCATTTTTCACATGCCCCCGGAAATTTCGAGTGGGTGCAAATTCTCCCAATTTATGACCTACCATGCGATCCGTTATATAAATAGGCAAATGGTCCTTTCCATTATGAATAGCAATAGTATGTCCAATCATTGTGGGTATAATGGTAGATGCTCGGGACCAAGTTACTATTATTTCTTTTTCTCCCTTTGTGTTAAGCTTATTTATTTTTTTTAATA